GCAAAGAATTCTCGACGTGAAAACACAGAGACAGAGGGCTGATCTTTGAATAGGGAAAAGGATGGATCCGCAGGGTCCCAAATGAATTGGCTTGTTCGAAAAAAGCCTTGTTCTTTGGAAGATCTATCTCGTGTCTGGTACTGCATGGTTACACTCTGCAAGAACTCCGAATCATTCTCTTGAAGCTCATCCTCTTTAGGATAAATGATCCATTTGCCCCGAAATGACCCAGTCCAATAGGGAAATCCCAATTCAGTGGGCCTTTCGATACAATCAAATCGCCATATTCTAGGAGCCCAAACTATGTGATTGAATAAATCCTCCTCTATCTGTTGCGGATCGAGGGCCCCTTCCCCTTCTTCAAACTCCGATTCGTATTTTTCATATAGAAATCTCTGATCAACGATAGAACAAGATCCTTTTTGCATCATATCTAACTGATTCCTTGGTTCGGACCGAAGAAGTAATGTCACTCGATTATTATCAAACTGACTGCAAGATTTTTCTGTCCGTGAGGATCCCGCCAGAGCCAGAGCGCCTTCTACTTCTAAGAGTAATAATAGTAATAGGCCATGAACTAGATCAGAATCGTTCTCGACGAATCCATAAGAAGTGATCCAATTTTTTTCATCGTGTCTGGATGAAGACCAAAGATCTTGAGCGACCGATCCGGCAGAACAACTCAAAAGATAAAGAAGTATCGTTAATTTCTTCATGCTCGTTCCAAGTTCGAAGTACCATTTGTACAAATAAGAATCCCCTCCCTTACATGATTTCTTCTTCATATAGATAGATATAGGATCTATGGGGCAATTACTTAGAAGTACATTTTGTGTAACAGCCCTTCCTATCTGATAGAAAAGGATCCCATGATCCTGAACCGATCTTATCTGGGATCGAAAATCCCAAGTTTTTCTATGAAGAGCTGATCTAATTGTATTAGTTTCTATAATGGATTTCTTCTGTGTAATACTAATTGATAGGGCCTCATTGATAAGTGCTACAAGATCTCGCGCATTGGAACCCATGGTTATGGACCCGAATCCGTTAGTATGGAACATCTTCTTTTCCAAGTGAAATCCTCTAGTATATGAAAGAATGAAAAAGTGCTTTCGTTGTTGTGGAAGAAGAAGCCTTCGTATCTTAATGCATGTATTGAATTTATTTGGAGCTATTAGAGCGGGATCCACTTTTTGGGGAATATGAGTCGAAGCAATAACAAGAATCTTTCCAGTGGAACATCTTTCACAATCCCTGGAGAGATAGTTCTCTAATAGATCGAGGGATAAGTAATTCGACTCATTCACATGCAGATCATGAATGTTTGGAATCCATATTATGCAAGGAGACATTGCTTTTGCTAATTCGAATTGAAGGGTGATATCAAATCGGTCTATTTTCGTCGTCATATACATAGTTAGCACATTCGTCATAGTTAGCAGCTCCGTATCAATATCAAGGTCATCATTACTATCATCAATATCGTCACTATCATCAATATCGTCACTATCATCAATATCGATATCATCAATAGGATAACCTTTAGGCTTGTCATCCAGGAACTTGTTCGGAAATACCGTAATGAAAGGAACATAGGAGTTTGTCGCTAGGTATTTGACCAAACAGGATCGTCCAGTTCCTATAGAACCTATCACTAAAATACCTCTAGAAGGGGATAGGGCTAAGCGGAGCGAAAAGGGTTTTCCATGAGGAGATGGGGAATGAAAAATATTAGCCCCATACAAGGTTTGTGAATAAGTGATTGTATGATAATGAGCAAGGAATATCCGTCTTTCTGCTAAACAGGATCTATTGAACTCATAATTCATTAGATCCTTTTGATGAATGTCAACTAAGTATCGTAAGGAAATTGATCCCGGTTGTTCAATCATTTGATAACCAGAGTCATTCTTTGATAAATGATCACTATGAGTCAGACTCAATAGAATTTGATCAATCCTTTTTTCTGTCGTTAAGGTGGAGAACTGAACCAAGAATTCTCTTTCTTCATCATCAATCGAATCACTGTTCGCGACCCAGAATTCTATTTTATCATCAATCCAATCACCGTTCACGTTTTTTCTTTTTCTTATCAATGAATAGATCTCTTTACTTGTACGACTTAGATGTCTCGTATTTCTCGAAAAAATGATTCGATTGATGGGATTTGGTATGATACTTACAAGATCGATGAGATTGATCTTCCAATATTTCTTCTTAGAACGTATTGATTTGACCCCATAAGCGGGACCACCACCCAATAGCATGTTGCCACCAGAAGCAGAACCCCGTATTTCTTCCAGAGAATCTCCTAATTGTTCCAGAACAACTAGAAAGAGATTCTTTAACCAGAAAGGATTCAGTTCAGATGTAGGATACCTATCCAGAAGTTTTCGAAATTCCATCATGTATGATGGAATCATCAAAGATTTGATCTTTTCTAACTCTGTCTGTAACTCACTAGAGGCTCGGGAAACAAAGAGAAGATGTATACGAACGA